ATCCAAGAATTTCAATGTGCGAATCGAGGGTTCATACTCTAAAACCTATCTGATTTTATCGATTTTTAGGATTTTTTCTTGACGAAATTATCCATTTTCTAGGATATAATTATATTAAGGATCTTATCGAAAGCTTACAGCAGCTTGCCAAACAAAAGCTAAGAGAAAAAAAAGCACAGGTATGACTGGCATAAAATCTACGATTGGATTCAAAAAAGCATAGGCTTCGGGCAATTTGCCGAAGAAAAAACTACTCGAATAAGGGGCAGAATTAATACAGATACAGATCAAACTAACGATATTAAGCATAACAGACGTTTTGTTCTTGGAGATAATTGCATTTTAATTGAATTTTTGATATAAGTAAAAAGTAAGAAAGTAAGTAAGGTAGACAAAAAATCCTTCTTTTTCTTTGTACCCACTCAATCAAAAACCCTCCAATTCTCAAAGGAGAATAGAAGAAATGATACTTTCATACAATATCTTAATTGAATTCTATGTAATGATCAATAAATTTTGTTGAATTCTATATCTATATATGATCTATATAGATCAAAATGCGAATACCAACATATTCTGTACATATAGAGATTTTGGGCTGGAGTTGACAAAAAATTAATACCAATATTATTTTTCTTGGTGTAGATTTGAAATTGAAATGGGGCGTAGCCAAGGGGTAAGGCAACGGGTTTTGGTCCCGCTATTCGGAGGTTCGAATCCTTCCGTCCCAGCGTAGATGCTTCTTTTTATGCTCCATTCTTTTCTTAGAAAGAAGTAAGGGAAAGAGTTAATCCATATTAATTTCCAAATTCATTTAAATACCATAAAATGAAGCCAATGTTTTTTCGTTGAATCGCATTTTTTATTAGATATTTCGTGTTTGACTCTAATGATAAATTGGAAATCTATGTAACGATTGAGGTAAAGGGGATTTATCTTCTCCCTTTGATTTTATTTACTTTATAATAAGAAGTGATTGTTGAAAGATTACTCAATCCCGTGTTAAAGAAAATATATATCATTGAATCATTTAAAATAAGCGAAATGTTTCGCTTATACGACCTCTATCGTTCTAGTTCAATGACAAGAAATTTTTGTTTTTTATGAAAACCTTTTGTGATCCCTTAAATTAGAATTATTTTTACTGAAATTATTTCAATTCTATATTATATATTGTTAGAATATATATAACAGTGACAACCCCTCAGCCTATCTGATAGAGGGGAAAATTCCTCCTATATATCTTATCAAAAAAAATTGATTTCTTTCTCCTTTTTCTTTGGTCTCTTTATCTATTTTAAATTAAAAAAGCAAGTAAAAAAGAAAGACCTATCCTCCTATAAGATAAGATCAAAGGTGATCCTTATCATCCAGTTTTTGTCAAATTAAATCAAATGAAATAATGATGTCCAAATCGGAAACTTTTTCGATTTCAATTAGAAATCGTTTTTATTTTTTATTTATTTTGAATGATTCCTTGTAAGTAGAATCAAACTTTTTTGTACTCAATAAAGTAGGAAATATAAAGTAGGAAATTGTTTTATCAATCCTATTGAGTTACTTGAAGATGCAGATTCAACAAGTGAGTTGTTCCTATATTTCATTCTATTACCTATATATTCTTAATGGGTGTTAAAGGTGCTGTGTTGCTAAGACTTTTTCAGAAAAATAGTTTCACATAGCATAATCATATATGGAAGAAAAGGTCTAGATTACAATGTCTATGGACAACCGAAGCAATGACTATTCATGATTCCATGATTGAATCAATTTCATACCGGTTCCAAATTCGAGGAATATTATGGTAAAACTTCGTTTGAAACGATGTGGTAGAAAGCAACGTGCGACTTGAAGGACAGAATCTATTGTGGATTTTTACATTCACCATTTTCGATTTATCTAGAAACGAGGGTGCTCTTGGCTCGACATTGTTTGTTCTGTTACACTTGAATCCTTCGTTTTTGTTGGGTTCTAAATAGTCCACGACGGAGCTCGAGTAGAAAGGATTAATTCATTTCTTGGGGGCAAGAATCTAAGGTTAAATGCCAATCAATCCATTGGAACAACTTCGTAAATATATCTTCCATATATAGAAATCGAAAGGATCCAATTCGAGCAAGTTTCTAATTCACAATTCAAAAGCAAAACTTGTTGGAATTGATCAAACCCTTTCGATTCATTCAAAGTGTATCACGCGGGAATCAACTGGCCATGGGATTCTTTGATAGAAAGAAATCAAAAAGGGGTATGTTGCTGCCATTTTGAAAGGATTAAGAAGCACCGAAGTAATGTCTAAACCCAATGATTAAAAATAAGGATAAAGGATCTAAAAACAAGGAAGCACCCTTTTTGAATTTGATTAATAATCTGAATAACTGGATCCGACTAAAGAATTCAAATAGAATTTTAAAGGAGAGAAACAAAAGGGGGGTAAAGACCACTCAATAAATGAAAATTGACTAAAGATTCTTCCTTTGCGTGATTTGAGAGTTATACAACTTGAGTTATGAGTTATGAGTATGGATGGTTTCTTTTGATTTTCAGGAAAAAAGTCTGAAATCGTAGTCTAATTGATTTTATAGGCCCATTTGGCATTTAAGTCATTAGAATTGTATACATAGACAAAACCTAGCATCAAATCATTTTTCTCGAGCCGTACGAGGAGAAAACTTCCTATACGGTTCTAGGGGGGGTATTGTTCATCTACATCTATCCCAATGAGCCTTTTATCGAATCGTAGCAATTGATGTTCGGTCCCGAAGAGAGGGAAAAGATCTTAGAAAAGTGGGCTTTTATGATCCAATCAAGAATCAAACTTATTTAAATGTTCCTGTTATTCTCTATTTCCTTGAGAAAGGTGCTCAACCTACAGGAACTGTTCAGAATCTTTTAAAGAAAGCAGAAGTTTTTAATGAACTTCCGTCTAATCAAATGAAATTCAATTAAAGAAATACCAAGGGGGGGTATCGACTTATATATAACTTTGTCTAATTTTTCTATGATTTTTTTTATTTACCCCCCCTCCGCTGTATTCTTTTCTCAACATTTATATTGACAACAGTGTATCGAACAAATATAATTCATCGTGATAAGTGAACCGGGTCTATTTATTTTCGCCCCCTACCTTTATCAAATTTTTGAATTATGTATATTTTTTGTTTTATCTGGTAATTTCTTCTATTCTCATCGAATTAATTGATTTTGATTGTATCTATATCCCTCTTTGTTTTGCTGAAATTTTCTTTAATCTATATTTTCTTCGGGTTGCTAACTCAACGGTAGAGTACTCGGCTTTTAAGTGCGACTAGAATCTTTTACACACTTTGATGAAGTAAGAAATTTGTCCATACCATTGGTGTGGTTTAGAAGACCGCGACTGATCCCTGAAAGGGAATAAATAGAAAAAATAGCATGTCGTATCACTGGGGGGTTTTTTCTTTTTTTTCGCATCGGTACAAAGCCCTGTTCGATAGAATGGAACCCGATCAAGTTAGGTCGAATGAATAAATGGATAGGGGCCTTATGGCTTCAATTTTAAATTAATTATCAGAAAGAAAAAAGGAACCAACTTCTGTTCTTAATTTGAATAATTTCCCGATCTAATTAGACGTTAAAAACGGATTAGTGCCTGATACGGGAAGGGCTTCCCCCTGGACGAGGGGATTCTATATTTTTTTTAATGAATCCTAACTATTGGCATTTTCTATTATGGAATAGAGCTGTGTGTCTAAAAGAAATAGTATATTGATAAAGATAGTTTTTCCGAAATCAAAAGGGCGATTGGGTTTAAAAAATAAAAGATTTCTAACCATCTTGTTATCCTATAACCTATAACATAGACAAATTAAATGGAAAAAGAGAGTGGAAAATCTGCTGATAAGTTTACCTGTCTTCGAGGTATCGATTCCTACTAGAAATGTTTGTTTTGACTGTATCGCACTATGTATCATTTGATAACCCTAAAAAACTTCGACTTTTGATTGAAGTAGAAGTTCAAGTGGTGGAAATCCAAAGATATTTACAGCTAGAGAAATCTCAACAACAAGATTTCCTATATCCACTTAGCTTTCAGGTGTATATTTATACATTTGCTCATGATCATGGTTTCAGTAGATCTATGTTGTCGGAAAATCCGGGTTATGGAAATAAATCCAGTTTACTGATTGTAAAACGGTTAATTACCCGACTGTATCAACAGAATCATTTTCTTATTTTTACTAATGATTCGAACAAAAACCCCTTTTTTGGGCGCAAAAAGAATTTGTATTCTCAAATTCTATCAGAGGGGTTTGCTTTGATTCTGGAAATTCCGTTTTCTCTACGATTAATATCTTGTCTAGAAAATCAGTCAAAAAAAAAAAAAGGATCTTGTCTAGAAGAGAAAAAGATAGTAAATTCTGAGAATTTACGATCAATTCATTCAATATTCCCCTTTTTAGAGGACAATTTTTCCCATTTAAATATGGTGTTAGATATACCAATACCCCACTCTGTGCATGTGGAAATCTTGGTTCAAACTCTTCGATATAGGGTAAAAGATGCCTCTTCTTTGCATTTATTACGATTCCTTATGAACGAGTATTGGAATCTTTTTATTAGGCCAAAGAAAGCCAGTTACTCTTTTTCAAAAAGAAATCTAAGATTATTCTTATTCTTAGATAATTCTCATGTATGGGAATATGAATCCATTTTCTTCTTTTTCCGTAACCAATCTTCTCATTTACGATCAACATCTTCTGGAGGTTTTCTTGAACGAATCGATTTCCATGGAAAAATAGAACATCTTTTGAACATCTTTGTTTTTGTTAAGGTTAAGGATTTTCAGGTGAACCTATGGTTGGTCAAGAAACCTTGCATGCATTATATTAGGTATCAAAGAAGATTCCTCTTGGCTTCAAAAGGGACGTTCCATTTCATGAATAAATGGAAATGTTACCTTGTCACTTTTTGGCAATGGCATTTTTCGCTGTGGTTTCATTCAAGAAGGATTTATAGAAAGC